TTAACTAGTTATTAAGTTAACTATTTATTTCTATTTCAATTGATATATTTCAATTTGTATATTTCAATTTGAAATTATTATTTATATAATTATATAAATAATAATTTCAAAATAAAACAAAAAATAGAAAAAAATAATAGAAATTCTAAAAATATATAATTAAATAAATTCAAATTAATATAAATTAAATATAGAATATATTTTTAGAATAGAAAAATAAACAATAATATAAAAATAGCCAATTTCGAATTATATAGAATTCGAAATATATATTTAATAAATATAGAATAAATCGAGAATTTGAGAGAATTCGAATTTCTATTATTATATATTCTATTATTATATAATTAAATAAGAAAAAAAGTAATTACGAAATAAAGTAATAAAGAGAGAGGCAAAGCCTTTTTTTTTCAAGCCTTACTTGTTGTATAATGTAATTACTTGCTATGTAATGGAACATAATAATTATCCTTATAATTATTCTTTTTTAATCGGGAGAGATTGCTGAGTGGACTAAAGCGTCGGATTGCTAATCCGTTGTACGAGTTATTCGTACCGAGGGTTCGAATCCCTCTCTTTCCGGTTCCAGTGATGACTTGAATTTTTTTTATCTTTTCTTTCAAATTTCGAAAATCTTTTTGCTTTATTTCTTATTTCAATGTTCTATTTAATTTCTATTTAAACTAAACTAATTTAATTTCTATTTAAACTATTTAAATAAATAAAAAAATGAATAATTTGAATATTTCATTTATTAATAGTTATTTAAAATTTCGAATTTTTATTTTTATTGAATATTTCCTTTCTATTTATTATTTCTAGTTAAAAATTGAAATTTTAAATTTCTTTATTTATATTAATATTTCTATGGCAAATTCTATTTAAAATATTAATTTAAAACAAAAATATAGATTCAAATCGAGATCTAGAATAGATAAAGACTGGGTAAAAAGAAATAACATACTAAAAACATTTTAAAATCAAGAAAACCCTTAGAATTTTTATTCTATTCTTCACGTCCAGGATTACGCCCAGGATCATTAGATAAAAACCCAAAGATGAAGAGAGAAACAAAGAATATAACTACTGTGTAAACAAAGAGTTTAAGGGTAAGCATTAGAAAATCTCCACGATCTTTTTTGGTTTGGAAAAAAAAAATAGATTCTCTATTTTTATACCACATTTTCTATTTTAACACCAAGAAATGAAGTGATTTCTAGAAATAGAAATGAATTTTTCTAAATTCATTTGTAATAAGAGTCGAGTCTTTCTTATAATTTTTTTTCATAACTACAATTAGGGCGTTAATAGAATCTGGAATAAAAAAAAAGTTAAGAATGAAAAAAATGGGGGTGATCAAAAATTCTCGCGTTTATACGTTTATACAATAACTTTAATGTTTGAATTAAGAGCTTAGAGTATAAGACTTATCTGATCTTCTCAATTACTATAATTTTTTTCTCGAATAAATCATGAATTATTTTAGGATAGTATTAAAATATCATCGAAAACTTACAGCAGCTTGCCAAACAAAGGCTAATAGAAAAAAGAGTAAAGGGATTACTGGCATAACATCTACGATTGGATTCAAAAAAGCGTAGGCTTCAGGCAATTTTGTGAATAAAAAATTGCTTGAATAAAGGGCAGAATTAAGACAGATACAAATTAAACTAAAACTATTAAGCATAACAAACATTTTGTTCTTGAAGATAATTGTATTTTGATTGATGACTAAGTTATTAATATGTTATTGATATAAAAATGAATCAAAAAAAAGTAAGGTAGACGAAGAACCCTTCTTTATTTTTATTAAATTTATTGTGTTATTAAACTCACCCAATCAAAAATCCTTCAATTCTCAAATCAAAAAAGAATAGAGGAAATCATATTTTTATACAATATCTTAGTTGAATTATCTATTATGAGCAATCAATTCAGTTGAATTCTATATCTACACATATGAAAATCCGAACAAGACAGTAATATATTTCCTAGATATTTGGATGGGAATTGACGAAGAACCACTATTAATATTAGTTTTTATTAGTGTTGAATAGAAATATAAATGGGGCGTAGCCAAGTGGTAAGGCAACGGGTTTTGGTCCCGCTATTCGGAGGTTCGAATCCTTCCGTCCCAGATATTCTCTATAATCTATCGTTCTATATAATCTATCAAATAAAAAAAAAAAAAAATGTCTCATACCTTAATTTAACTTCGGTAACTTGAATTGCACTGCACCATATAAGATAGAATATCAAAAATTAATTTCAATGACAATTCTTTAGTCTATCTGATAAAAAAGTCTATCTGATAAATAAGATGATCTTCGAGTATTTCGATACTGATTTTAGCACTCAGTCTGAAAGAATAACAAAACAATTTCCAATTTTCCCCACATCAGTCTTTTTTATCGACTACTGCATTAAAAAAATTGGATATTTTTTTAACCAATTTCCTATTTATTTAAAATCATTAATGAGTTAATCCGAATCTGAATAGGTTTTTTTTATATTATGATGATAAAAATATGTTTAAAACAAAACCTTATTCAAATAATGATATCTAGATGGAAAATTTATAAATTGAATCTTTTTAATGATTTTGTAGGAGTCCGTGGAACTTGAATAAATGGGAGATAGGCAAATGCGTCCTAGGTACTCACTTAAAGACTTAAAAATAGCTTATTTCGTTTTTTTGTCTTATTTCTTTTGGAATATTCGAAAATTATCCAATAGAAATTAAGAAATTAAAATTTGGGATTTCTATGTATTGGTTGAACCGATGACTATTCAGGATTCCCTAATAAAATTAATTCCATACTAGTTCAAAACGCAAGGAATGTTATAGTAAAACTTCGTTTGAAATGATATGGTAAAAAGCAACGCGCGACTTGAAGGACATGATCAACTATGGATTCTTACATCTACCTTATTATACCCTAATAAATAATATTAATTTATTAAATAATAATTAAATTAAATAATAATTAAATAAAAAAAAATTAATAATAAATAAAAAGAAATTTGAAAAAAGAAATTTGAATTTAAAATTTAATATTTAAAATTTAATATTAATTAAAATAATTAATATTAAAAAAGAATTAATAAATAATAATAAATAATATTAAGAATATTAATATAATAGTTATATATATAATATAGCATAAGCATATAATTGGAATTTTATTGAATAATATTATATTCATAATATTATATTCTATATATATATGTTTAATATTTATAATATTATATAGCATAATACAGCTATAATATATATAGGAATAGGAAAGGAATGAGAGTGCTCCTAACTCGACATCATTTGTTTTGTTATATTTATACACTCGAAATCTCACTTTTTGTTGGGGTATAGTGTAAATCGAAATAGAAAGGATCCAATTCGAGCAAGTTTCAAATCCAAGAATAAAGTTTTTTAGAATTGACCAAATTTTTTTGATTCAAAAGTTCAAAAAGAAAGTATATGATGCAAGAATCAACCATTAATCTGATTCTTTTTTTGATAGAAAGAAATCACAAAAACTGATATGTTGCATCCAGTTTGAAAGGATTAAAGACCACCGAAGTAATGTCTAAACCCAACGATTCAAGGGAAAAATAAAGGATCCTGGACCGGGTAAATATCGTTTTCAATTGTCTCAACAATTTGATCAGAATGAAGAATCAAAATAGATTCTAAAAGAAACAAAAAGAAAGGCGATTAGAGATCACTCAATGAAATGCTTAAAGGATTTCCTTTGACCTATTTAAAAGTTCTCCAACTTGAGTTAAGAAAGTACAGATGATTTTTTTTTTTTTTAGAAAGATTCGAATCCTTGCAATTGATTTGATATTCAATGCCGAAAAGAAGGAAGAGATCTTTGGAAAAGTGGGTTTGTATCATTCGATAAAAAAAACCTATTTGAATGCTCCAGGTATTCTATATTTCCTTATAATTTCCTTATAAAATATATCTATCTATTTTATATCTATATATTGTAATATATTCTATATATGTTTCTATTTATTTATATTTTTATTTGTATATTATTTTTCTATCTTTGTATAGTATTTTTTTTATTATTAAATTTTCTATTTCTATTTAATTTTAATTTAATTTTAATTTAATTTTAATTTGAGTAATTTATTTAGTTTTAGTATTTGATTTTTATTGAATTTCTTTTTATTAAATTTTATTGAAATTCAATTTCAATTAATTCTTTTGTTTTCTTCAGTGTATATTTATTTATGAACTCAAGATATTCACATTGATATTGACAAGAATGTATCAAATAAATATAATCCCATCTGAGGTAATGGGATTTTATCTGTCGATCTATTTATACCTGTTCTATCCATTAATTTGAATTGTTTCTTCATTCAAGCGATGGGTTTATTGGATTTGTTGTGATATAAAAGTTTTTTTTGATTGAAAATATATAGAAATTTAATGTTCTAATGAGAATTCACATTTATTTATCAAATTAGATTTATTATATATATTTTATTCTATTTCTATATATTAGAATAGAATATATTTATATAAAATAGAAATATATAAGTATAATTATATAAGTAGAATATATATAAATCAAAAATATATAAGTAAAAAAGTCTTTAAAAAAAAAAAAATATATATATCCAATGTATACATATATAGGTACAATAGGTATTCTAAGTGAATCTTAGTAGAATACTAAATAGAATATTCATTAAGTAGATAATATAACTAAAACTAATAAATGGAAACAATAACTAAAAGTAAGAATAAATAGGGTAATCTAAAAAATTTTTATGTTATCTATATTTTTTAATCTTTTTGTCTGTTCAGGATTTATTCGAAATTCTTAATATTTTATTTCTTTTAATTTTTTGTTTTAATTTTTTGCTAGTTTAATGTTTTTAGTTTAATGTTTTGATTGTGTCGTGTGATTAAATCGCTTGATTTTTTTTTTTTTATTTTAATTTATATTTTCTATTTATTTTTATTTAGTTTGATTCCGATT